GGGGTAGGTGGCTGGCTAATTGGGTAATATTTGTTAGGTCAAAGTAATGATTGTCATCGGATTTAGATCGTCTTTAGTGCTGGAGTTTCTCTAATAAATTTAGGTTATGTTGTTATGCATTCGTGTTGTGTATATATATATACTGTGGGGTTGTGGTTGGGGTGGTTTTTGTTTTTAAGGTATGTCCATCGAGCATTCACTAAATAGCCCTATTATATAGAGCTGCGGAGGAGAGCATTAACTGAATGTGGTCAAAGTGCATCAGTGTCAAGGTGATTCCCCATATACGCCAACCGTCTCATTGAGTAACCCCTGAGATATAGGATAGGACGATAACGCAGGTGTGTCCAGGCTTAGATTGTGGGACCCCCGAAGTCACTGGGAAGGGCCAGCTGTGAGGAAACCCCGGAAAAAATAAAAGGAACCAGAGGCGCCAAAAAGCTGGAGGATGCCGCGATTACGCATTGAGATGGAGGAAGTCTTCCACATATGCCACTTTGAAAGGCAAGGAAGAGGTGAGTGAACCCAATTGATGGCCCTGACCGAGGAACCATACGCGCAAAAATGTGAAGAGGGCCAGGGGTTTAGGGGGAACGTATGGGCCTGAAGCTAGTCACATCGGACATTATGTGCAAGGATTGCTGATTTCACGTGAGGTGTACGACTAATAAATCCATCTGGTACGTAGCTTCATGAGTAATGGGGAGGAGCCTAGGTATTGGCGAGGTATGTCTGTCAAGCATTCATCTTATGGGGCCTTGTTCTGGTCGAGAGAGTGTGGATGTGGTGTTGGGTGTTGGGTGTTGGGGCATTCATCCTGGGTCCGTTAGGGAGGGTAGTCCGTTGAGTAGGGTATGTCCGTTAACATATGATGGGTTTAGTCCGTGCATGTAGGATAGTTGGTTAATAAGTCTTATTACCGGGACCATAGGTTAATATATGGGGAATATAAATGTATGCACGATATGCATAACCAAATAACCCCCGCAATCCCTGGGGGGGGAAGGGGGGGGGGTCCTGAGAGCATTATTAGGCTATTTGGTTGTTCCTGTAGTTGAAAATAACAACAACGGCTTTTCAAGCCGTAGGTCTCGGGTAGTGGCCGAGCAGGAATAATGACTTATTTTGTATTTTTTCTAGGGGTCTGCTTTGTTGTGGGTGTTTTAGGTGTAGCATCGAATCCTTCGCCGTACTATGGGGTACTTGGCTTGGTTTTAGCATCTGTAGCCGGGTGTGGGTGATTATTGAGCCTTGGGGTCTCGTTTGTGGCCCTGGTGCTGTTTATGGTGTATTTGGGGGGCATGCTGGTAGTGTTTGTTTACTCTGTAGCTCTGGCCGCGGAGCCTTTTCCTGAGGCTTGAGGGGACTTGCGGGTAGTTGGGCAGGCGGTGGCGCTTGTGGCGGTGATTTTAGGGGGGTTGGTATTGGGGGGGTTTGTTGGGTCTTGGGGGCTTGGGGTCGTTACTGTCGATAGCGTTGGGATGTTTACTGTGCGGTCGGATTTTAGTGGGGTGGCTATGCTTTATTCGCGGGGGGTTGGGATGTTCTTGGTTGCAGGTTGAGGGCTGTTGTTGACTTTATTTGTTGTGTTGGAGCTTGTGCGGGGGTTGTCTCGGGGGGCTATTCGGGCAGTTTAGGGGTCAGGATCAGAGAATAGTTTATTGTAAAATACCAGCTTTGGGAGCTGGAGATAAAGGTTTAAGTCCTTTTTTTCTGAGGCCCGGGGTACTCTAAGAAGTGGTTAGTCTTCAGTCTTTGGTTTACAAGACCAATGTTTTGTATAAACTATTAGAGTATTTAGCAGTTAAGCATTTTGTTTTCTAGGGCGCTTACGGCAGGGAAGAGGAATAGGAGGATGGTGAAGTAGGTAATTGATGCGAGTTGTCCGATGATGATGAATGGGTGTTCGACGGGCTGGCTTCCCACTCATGTTAGGACGAGGAGGTTGGCCACTAGTGTTCAGAATAGGAGTTGGGAGAGCGGCCGAAATGTTATTGTTCGTTGTTTTGACTTGTGGAGGAAAGGAACCAGGAATAGGATTAGTACGGAGGCGGCTAGTGCTAGGACGCCCCCCAATTTGTTTGGGATCGATCGTAGGATGGCGTAGGCAAATAGGAAGTATCACTCTGGTTTAATGTGTGGTGGGGTGACCAGCGGGTTTGCGGGGGTGAAGTTTTCTGGGTCCCCTAGAAGGTTTGGTGAGAATAGGGCTAGTGCTATTAGGGGGGTAAGCATGAGGATGAATCCTAGGATGTCTTTAAAGGAGAAGTATGGGTGGAATGGGATTTTGTCGCAGTCTGATACGAGGCCCAGGGGGTTGTTTGAGCCTGATTCATGTAGGAAGGTTAAGTGGACTAGGGTGATTCCTGCAATTAAAAAGGGTAGGAGGAAGTGAATGGCGAAGAATCGGGTTAGGGTTGGGTTGTCCACCGAGAATCCCCCTCAGGCCCACTCTACGAGGGTCTGTCCGATGTATGGAAGGGCCGAGAATAAGTTGGTAATTACGGTGGCTCCTCAGAATGACATTTGTCCTCATGGCAGGACATAGCCCACAAAGGCGGTTGCTATAAGAGTGAGCAGTAAGATTACTCCCGTATTTCAGGTTTCTTTATATAGGTAGGAGCCATAGTAGAAGCCGCGTCCGATGTGCAGGTAGATGCAGATGAAGAAGAATGAGGCGCCGTTGGCGTGGAGGTTGCGGATGAGTCAGCCGTATTGGACGTTTCGGCATGTGTTAGCCACAGAGGAGAAGGCAAGGGATGTGTCTGCGGTGTAGTGCATAGCCAGTAGAAGGCCCGTTAGGATTTGTGTGCCTAGGCAGATGGCGAGCAGAGACCCGAAGTTTCATCAAGCGGAGATATTAGAGGGTGCGGGGAGGTCGATTAGGGAATTGTTGATTATTTTTAGTAGGGGGTGGGATTTGCGGATGTTTGGGGCCATTAGAAGGTCTGTGTGGTCAGGATTATTACTAGGATAGATAGGGCGAAAGATCCTAAGTAGGTTTTGATAAGTCCGGTGTGTGCCAGGGTTGCGGCTTTGCTTGCGGCCACCTGTAGCTCGGCGAGGCCTTCTGGTCCTATTTTTTTGAGCCAGGAGAGGTCGATTAGGTGTAGGGCGATGTTTTGCCCTTTTTCTAGCAGGGTTTTGGAGCAGAATCGGTGGACTAGGGGGTTGAAGTAGCCTAGCAGGGAGGAGAAGTTTACGAGGCGGCTTGGTTTGGGGTGGGTGAGGGTGTGTGTTATGTTCGAGAGTTCAAGGGCTAGGATGATTCCTAGGACTGTTACTAGGATGGCAGCGGTTTTGGTGATGAGGGGCATGGTTATTGGGGGTGTTTTGGTTGGTGTGATGAAGGAGGTGATTAGTATTCCTGCTATAATGCTGCCTAGGGCGAGGCGAGTCAGGGGGGCAGTGATTAGTGGGTTGTTTTCGTTTATTGGTGTGATTGGGGGGATGCGGGTTTGTCCGGCTTGGACTAGGAGGGTTATGCGGATGCTGTAGGTTGCAGTAAATGCTGTGGCTAGAAGGGTTAGCGACAGGGCCCAGGTATTTAAGTAGGATGTATTTAAGCTTTCGATGATGAGGTCTTTTGAGTAAAATCCGGCTAAAAATGGGGTTCCTATGAGTGCTAGATTGCCGATGGTTAGGCAGGAGGTAGTGACTGGGAGTGTTTTTTGCAGGCCGCCCATTTTGCGGATGTCCTGCTCTCCGTTTAGGCTGTGGATAATGGACCCGGAGCATAGGAATAGCATGGCTTTGAAGAAAGCGTGGGTTGAGATGTGTAAGAACGCTAGTTGGGGGAGGTTTAGTCCGATGGCGACTATTATCAGTCCGAGTTGGCTGGATGTTGAGAAAGCGATGATTTTTTTGATATCATTTTGGGTTAGGGCGCATGTGGCGGCGAATAGGGTTGATAGGGCTCCTAGGCATAGACATGCAGTTAGGGCTGTTTGGTTGGAGGCTAGCAGTGGGTGTATGCGAATAAGCAGGAAGATTCCAGCTACTACCATGGTGCTGGAGTGTAATAGGGCTGATACGGGGGTGGGGCCTTCCATGGCTGCGGGCAGTCATGGGTGCAGACCAAATTGTGCGGATTTGCCCGCGGCGGCGAGAATTAGTCCTAGGAGGGGGAGGATGGGGGTTTGGTGGGGGTGTACGGCTTGTTGGATCTCTCAGGTGTTGAAGGTTGATGCTAGCCATGCCATGCTCAGGATTAGGCCGATGTCTCCAACTCGGTTGTAGATTACGGCCTGTAGGGCGGCAGTGTTGGCCTCTGCTCGGCCTTGCCATCAGCCGATGAGGAGGAAGGATATGATTCCTACGCCCTCTCAGCCGATGAATAGGAGGAATATGTTGTTTGCGGTTGTTAGAAGAAGCATGGCGATTAAAAATGTCAGTAGGTAGGTGAAAAATTTTGTCACATATGGTTCGGAGGCCATGTACCACATGGCGAATTGTAGGATGGACCATGTTACAAATAGGGCAATGGGGAGGAATGTTATTGAATATTGATCTATTTTTAGGCTTAGGGGAATTTTGAAGTTTATAATAAATTTTCACTCTCAGTGGCAGGTAATGGACTCTAGCCCGGAGTAGATAAATGCGGTTGTTGGGGCTAGGCTTGTTAGAAATGCAGCTTTTACGGTGCGGGTGATAGTGAGGGGGGTGTTTTTAAAGCTTTTAAAGAGGAGCGGGAGGATGATTGGGGTTAGGAGGATGGTTAGTGTGAGGAGTGTGAGGGAGTTAATGAGTAGGGTCGTATTCACTACTTTTACTTGGAGTTGCACCAAGATGGATGGCTCCTAAGACCAGTGGATTACTGTTATCCTTTAAAAGTAAGGGGGCTGGGGTTTAAAGCCCAGATGCAAGAATTAGCAGTTCTTGCTGGTTTAACCTCCCCTCGGCAGGCAAGAAGATTTGAACTTCTATTTTTAGGATCACAGCCTAATGTTTGGTTTAAACTATGCTTGCATAAGGGGGCTCCAGAGATTAGTTCGGGTTTGAGGATCAAGAGGAACATGGGGATGATGTGGAGTGTTATGAGCAGGTGCTCCCGTGTGGTTGAGTTTTGAATGGACGTGATATGGGAGGGAATTGAGCCTCGTTGGGTGACCAGCAGCATGAATAGGGTGTATGATGCGGTTAGCAGGGTGGCGATTCCTGTCAGGATGATTGTTAGGGCGGATCAGTTAAATAGGGTGATTATAATGGTTAACTCTGCCATAAGGTTTGTTGTTGGGGGAAGGGCCATGTTTGTTAAGTTGGCTAACAGCCATCAGGTGGCTATGAGGGGTAGTAGGGGTTGGAGGCCTCGTGTGAGTAGCAGGATTCGGCTGTGTGTGCGTTCGTAGTTTGTGTTGGCCAGGCAGAACAGCATAGAGGAGGTTAGCCCGTGGGAGATTATTAGGATTATTGCTCCCGAGAATGATCAGTGGGTTTGGATTATTCCTGCGGCAATGACTAACCCCATGTGGCTGACGGACGAGTAGGCGATTAGTGATTTTAGGTCCGTCTGTCGGAGGCAGATTGAGCTGGTTATTAGGGCACCTCATAGGGCTAAGGTTAGGAAGGGGTAGTGGAGGAGGTTGGATAGTGGCCCTATAAGTAGGGTGACTCGTATGATTCCGTAGCCTCCTAGTTTTAATAGAAGGGCGGCGAGGAGTATTGAGCCTGCGATGGGGGCTTCTACGTGGGCCTTTGGTAGTCAAAGGTGTAGGCCGTATAGGGGGGCTTTTACCATGAATGCCATAAGCAGTGCTAGCCCTGATAGAATGCTTGTTCATGAGGTGGATAGGGTTGGGTGGGTTAGTTCTAGGGTTGGTAGGTGCAGGGTGCCGATTTTTACGTATAGGTGCATAATTGTGATTAAAAGGGGTAGTGAGCTCACTAGTGTGTAAAATAGCAGATAGGTGCCGGCACTGAGGCGCTCGGGCTGACTTCCCCACCGTGTGATTAGGATCAGGGTCGGGATGAGTGTGGCCTCGAATGCAATGTAAAATAGTGCTAGTTCTGTGGTGGAGAAGGCTAGGAGGATGAACGGTTGGACTATAATTAGGGTTGAGATGAATGTTCGCTTTCGTGGGAGGGGTTCCTCTTGGAGATGGTTTTGGCTTGCTATAATTATAAGCGGGAGGAGTCAGCAGGATAATACCAGGAGGGGGGAGGAGATCTGGTCGATTCCTGTTCAATCAGACAGGAATTTGTAGGGGTAGTAGGTCGGGATTAGCCACTGGAGGCTGAGGGCGGCGATTAGTAGGCTATATATGGTAGTATTAGTTCATAGGAATTTTGGTGGGGATAGTAAGGCGGTTGGGAGTAGTATAATTGTTGGCAGGATAATTTTTAGCATTGTAGCAAGTTTAGGTTATGTAGGTGGTCGGAGCCGTGGGTGCGTGTGGAGGCTACTAGGATGGCCAGGCCGGTGCCTGCCTCGCATGCTGAGAAGGTGAGCATGATAATTGGTACTGCGGCGAATGAGGGAGTTTGGCTCTCGATAGATCATATTGTCAGGCCCACGAACATTGAGAGTATCATGCTCTCAAGGCATAGTAGGGCGGACACTAGGTGGGTTCGGTGGAAGGCCAGTCCCAGCCCGCTGAGAATGAAGGCTGAGTAGAAGCTCAGGTGTAGGGGTGACATAAGAAAGTTACAGGGTTGGCTGTAGTCTGCTGGGCCGAAACCAGCTGTCTTTGGGCTAGACTAACTTTCTGTTATTCTGCCCACTCTAGGCCCCCCTGAGCTCATTCGTAGGCTAGCCCTAACGTTAGGAGAGACAGGATAGCTGCGGTTCAGGCGAGGGTTATTAGGGGCGATTGTAGTTGGATTGCCCAGGGTAGGGGGAGTAGGAGGGCGATTTCTAGGTCGAACAGGAGGAATAGGATAGCTACTGAGAAAGAATCGGATTGAGAATGGTAGGCGTGCAGATCCGAGGGGGTCAAATCCGCATTCGTATGGTGAGAGTTTCTCTGAGTCGGGGGTTATTTGGGCAAGTCAGAAGTTTAGTGTAGTTAGAATGGCGCTTAGGACCAGTGATAGGGAGAACATGAATGTGAGTATGTTCATTGCTCTTCTCTGGGTTTGCACCAGATTTTAGAGATTGGAAGTCAATTGTAATTAGTATACTAGAAGAGCAGGATCCTCATCAGTAGATGGTTATGTAGAGGAATAGTCAGATAACGTCTACGAAGTGTCAGTATCAGGCTGCGGCTTCAAATCCGAAGTGGTGGTCTGATGTGAAGTGGAATTTGATTAGGCGGAGGAGGCAGACGGTTAAGAAGGTGGATCCAATGATTACGTGGAGTCCGTGGAATCCGGTGGCAACAAAGAAAGTGGAGCCGTAGACGCTGTCGGCAATTGAGAATGGGGCTTCGTGGTACTCTATTGCCTGTAGGGCGGTGAAGTAGAACCCTAGGAGGATTGTCAGTGTTAGGGCGTGGATGGCGTGTTTTCGGTTTCCCTCTGTGATGCTGTGGTGAGCTCATGTGACAGTTACGCCCGAAGCTAGGAGGATAGCTGTGTTTAGTAGCGGGACTTCTATGGGGTTGAGCGGTTTGATGCCCGCTGGGGGTCATTGGCCGCCTAGTTCGGGGGTTGGCACCAGGCTTGAGTGGAAAAATGCTCAGAAGAATCCTAGGAAGAAGAAAGCTTCGGATGTGATGAAGAGGATTATGCCGTATCGTAGGCCTTTTTGGACTGTAGGCGTGTGGTGGCCTTGGAAGGTGCTTTCTCGGACAATGTCCCGTCATCATTGGAGTATTACTAGGAGCATTGATAAGAGGCCGGCGGCTAGCAGGATAGACGAGTTGTAGTGAAATCATATAACTAGTCCTGAGGTTGTGAGTAAGGCGGCGGCAGCTCCAAAGATTGGTCAGGGGCTGGGGTCGACTATGTGGTAGGAGTGTGCTTGGTGTGCCATTAGATGTTTTCTTGTAAGTACAGGCTTAAAAGGAGGACGAAAACGTAGGCCTGGATCATGGCCACTGCTACTTCTAGGATGGTGAGGAGTAGTAGGATGGCCATTGTTAGGATTGATACCGCGGGGAGGATGGGTATAAGTGCGATGGAGGCTGTGGAGATGAGCTGAATAAGTAGATGGCCTGCTGTGAGGTTTGCTGTGAGGCGGACTCCTAGGGCTAGGGGTCGGATCAGTAGGCTGGTTGTTTCGATCAGGATTAGTGCGGGGATCAGGGGTGTTGGGGTGCCTTCTGGCAGTAGGTGGGCTAAGGAGGCTGATGGTTTGTTTCGCAGGCCTGTTAGTAGGGTGGCAAGTCATAGGGGGAAGGCTAGGGCTATGTTTATGGACAGTTGGGTGGTTGGGGTGAATGTATACGGGAGAAGTCCTAGGAGGTTGATTGTGAGGAGTATGGTTATTAGTGATGTCAGTATTAGGGCCCATTTGTGGCCGTTTTTGTTCAATGGGATTATTAGTTGTTTTGTGATTAGGTGCAGGAGTCACAGTTGGATGGTAGACAGCCGGTTGTTGATTCATCGGTTGCTTGGGGATGGGAATAATAAGGCCGGGAAGAGCAGGGACAGTAGGATCAGGGGGATGCCAAGCAGGTAGGGGCTTGAGAATTGGTCGAAGAAGCTTAGGTTCATGGTCAGGCTCATGGTGTGGGCTTAGTAGTGAGTGATGGTTTTTTTGATGGGGGGTTTGTTGTGGTGAAAGTTAGTAGTTTTGGTTGGATTAAGAGTGCCAGGGTTAGTCAGGTTATGACTATGATCGAGAATCATGGTGCGGGGTTGAGTTGAGGCATGCCATTAAGGAGGGGGTAATTCCTCTTTAGCTAGCTTAAAAGGCTAGTGCTGTTGCATAGCTTCTTAATGATTAGGATGATGATAGGAGGGATGATCAGGCTTCAAAATATGGGAGTGGGGTAGATTCTACTACAATGGGTATGTAGCTGTGGTTAGCTCCGCAGATTTCTGAGCACTGGCCGTAGAAAATCCCAGGCCGGGTGGTAATGAACGAGGTTTGGTTTAGTCGGCCCGGGATTGCATCTGTTTTAACTCCGAGCGTTGGGACTGCTCATGAGTGGAGCACGTCTCCGGCAGTAATAATTACGCGGATCGGCGATTCTATGGGCACGACCACGCGGTGGTCAACTTCTAAGAGTCGGAAGTGCCCATTTGGCAGGTCTGTGGTGGGAATTATGTAAGAGTCGAATGAGAGGTCCTTGAAGTCTGTGTATTCGTAGCTTCAGTATCACTGGTGGCCGATGGCTTTCAGTGTGAGGTCTGGTTCGTCGATTTCGTCTATTATGTACAGGATTTGTAGGGATGGGAGGGCGAGGAGTACTAGGACGATGGCGGGCAGGATTGTTCAGATTAGTTCTACTTCTTGGGCGTCTACTGCGTTGGATGATAGCTTTTCTATTAGCATGTGGGCTAAGAGGTATAGGACTAGGCTGCAGATGGCTAAGGCAACAATCAGAGCGTGGTCGTGGAATTCAACGAGTTCTTCTATAATAGGTGATGAGGCGTCTTGGAATCCTAGTTGGGAGTGGTTGGCCACGTGAGATGTACAGGGCTTTCACCTGTGATTTAGCCTTGACAAGGCTATGTAATTGGTTTACTAACGTCTCATGAGAAAGAAGCATGAGTGGTTAATGCAGCTGGCTTGAAACCAGTGTATGGAGGTTCGATTCCTTCCTTTCTTGTACTTGAACGAAAGCTGGTTCCTCGAAAGTGTGGTATGGAGGGGGGCAGCCGTGGATTCATTCAATGTTTGTGGCGGTTAATTCTGGCTGAAGGACTTTCCGTTTGGCTGAGAAGGCTTCTCAGATGATGAATATTAGTATGATTACAGCTACCATTGAGATTAGGGACCCAATAGAGGAGACGGTGTTTCATAGTGTGTAGGCATCAGGGTAGTCCGAGTATCGTCGGGGCATCCCTGCTAGGCCTAGGAAGTGTTGGGGGAAGAATGTTAGGTTCACTCCTGTAAATATCACCCCGAAGTGGGCTTTTGCTCACGTTTGGTGTAGGGTGAATCCTGTGAGAAGGGGGAATCAGTGAGTAAATCCGGCCAGGATGGCAAATACAGCGCCCATAGATAGCACGTAGTGGAAGTGGGCGACTACGTAGTACGTGTCATGCAGGGCGATGTCTAGGGAGGAGTTTGCAAGGACGATCCCTGTCAGCCCTCCGATGGTGAATAGGAAGATAAACCCTAGGGCTCAAAGCATTGGGGGATCTCATTTGATTGTTCCTCCGTGCAGGGTGGCGAGTCAGCTAAAAACTTTGATTCCGGTAGGGATGGCGATGATTATAGTGGCGGATGTGAAGTAGGCCCGGGTGTCAACGTCCATTCCTACAGTGAACATGTGGTGGGCTCAGACGATGAACCCCAGGAATCCGATGGATAGCATGGCTCAGACTATTCCCATATAGCCAAAGGGTTCTTTTTTGCCTGAGTAGTATGTGACTACGTGGGAGATAATCCCGAATCCTGGGAGGATTAAGATATAGACTTCTGGGTGGCCGAAGAATCAAAATAGGTGCTGGTATAGGATTGGATCTCCTCCTCCGGCGGGGTCAAAGAATGTGGTGTTTAGGTTTCGGTCGGTTAATAGCATTGTGATGCCGGCGGCGAGGACGGGGAGTGATAGGAGGAGCAGGATGGCGGTAATTAGGACCGATCAGACGAAGAGTGGTGTTTGATATTGTGAGAGTGCGGGGGGTTTTATGTTAATGGCTGTGGTGATGAAGTTAATGGCTCCGAGGATGGAGGAGACACCGGCTAGGTGGAGTGAGAAGATGGCCAGGTCTACTGAGGCCCCGGCGTGGGCCAGGTTGCCTGCTAGGGGCGGGTACACGGTTCAACCTGTGCCGGCGCCGGCCTCTACAGTGGATGAGGCAAGTAGAAGGAGGAATGATGGTGGGAGGAGTCAGAAGCTTATGTTGTTTATTCGTGGGAATGCTATGTCGGGGGCACCGATTATTAGGGGGACCAATCAGTTGCCGAATCCCCCAATTATGATGGGCATTACCATGAAAAAGATTATTACAAAGGCGTGAGCGGTGACGATCACGTTGTAAATTTGGTCGTCGCCTAGGAGGGTTCCTGGCTGGCCTAGTTCTGCGCGGATCAGTAGGCTGAGTGCTGTGCCAATTATTCCGGCTCATGCCCCGAAGATAAGGTACAGAGTGCCGATGTCTTTGTGGTTGGTAGAAAATAGTCATCGATTGATGAAGGTCACGGGTAAGATGGCTGAGTGTCAAAGCGTTAGGCTGTAGTCCTTTTTACAGAGGTTCAATTCCTCTTCTTATCGGCCCCGTGGTGAAGTTCATGTTGAGTTGCAAGCTCATCGATGCGCACGAGAGTGTGCCGGGGCCTTAGGCAGAGGCCAGTAGGTTTGGGCGTTTAGCTGTTAACTAAAATTTTACGGGATCGAAGCCCGTCTGTCTAGTAAAGGCTTTAGCTTAATTAAAGCACCTGGTTTGCATCCAGGAGATACAGGTTAGTGCCCTGTTGGTCTTAGCGCAGAAACTAAGAGGGTTTAACTCTTATTTAAGGCTTTGAAGGCCTTCGGTTTAAAGGGGTGTTATCCTAAGTTTCTAGACAATAGCGTGGATTATGGGGGAGAGGGGGAGTAGGAGGATTGATAGTGAGGCTAGGATTGCGGTGGGCGTGCTTGGGGGCTTGCTAGTGTACCACTGTTTTATGTGGTTAGATGAGTTAGGTGGGAGGGTGATTGTTGAGTGGTATGCGAGACGTAGGTAGAAGAACAGGCTAAGTAGGGATAGTATGGCGATTGCTATGGCCGCAGGTGTTATTTCCTGCTTAGTAAGTTCTTGGATGATGAGCCATTTTGGCATGAACCCTGTTAGTGGGGGGAGGCCTGCTAGAGACAGTAGCACTAGCATTAGGGTGGCGTTTAGTACTGGGGTTTTTGTCCATGAGGTTAGGACTATGGACAGGTTGAGGGCTTTGATCTTGTTTAGGGCTATGAATACAGCTGATGTTATGATTGTGTAAAGGTAGAAGGTGAGCAGTGCTAGCTTAGGGCTGTAGACTAGGATGATGGCGATTCAGCCTAGATGAGAGATGGATGAGAAGGCTAGGATTTTGCGTGTTTGTGTTTGATTTAGTCCTATTCAGCCTCCTAATGCTGCTGAGGCCAGGGCTATTGCGGTAAGTAGGGCCGGGTTGAGGGATTTAGATGTCATTAGGAGGAGGGTTAGTGGGGGGAATTTTATGAGGGTTGAGAGTAGGAGGGCTGTTATTAGGGGGGATCCTTGTAGGACTTCTGGGAATCAGAAGTGAAATGGGACTAGGCCTAGTTTAATCGCGATTGCTGCTGTAAGCAGTAGGCACGAGGTTGGGTGGTTAAGTTGTGTGATATCCCATTGGCCGGTGGCCCAGGCGTTGGTTATGCTGGAGAACAGCACTAGGGCGGAGGCAGCTGCCTGTGTCAGGAAGTATTTTGTTGCGGCTTCTACTGCTCGTGGGTGGTGGGATTTGGAGATTAGGGGGATGATGGCTAGTGTATTGATTTCTAGTCCGGTTCAGGCTAGGACTCAGTGGTTGCTGGAGATTGTGATTGTTGTGCCTAATGCGAGACTGAGGACTAGGACTGGGGTTGCGTGGGGGTTCATTAGTAGAGGAGGGGGTTGAACCATCATTTCCGGGGTATGGGCCCGGTAGCTTGATTAGCTGACCCTACTAGAAAATAATATAAGGGGAGTATGGAGAGTTTTGATCTCTTCTGTGTAGGTTCAATTCCTACTTTTCTAAGGTCAATAGGAAATGAGAGGGCTGTTGTACCTCTATGTTCACTTTATCATAGTGACCCTTTGAGTTCAGGCACATTTCCTTATGGAAGGAGGTAGGCCTGCATAGCAGATGGGTAGGCTAGTGTGTCAGAGGCATAGGGCTAGTGTGAGGGGTAAGAAGTTTTTTCATAGGAGGTGCATTAGTTGGTCGTATCGGAATCGGGGGTATGAGGCTCGGACTCATAAGAAGCCGGAGGATAGTAGGAGGACCTTTGTGGCTAGGATGATAGGGAACAGCTCTGTGGGGGGCCCTAGGGCGCTTGGGTTTAGGAAGATGATGGCCGTGAGCGTGTTTATTAGCATGATGTTGGCATATTCGGCTAGGAAAAACAGGGCGAAGGGTCCTGCGGCGTATTCAACGTTAAACCCTGAGACCAGCTCAGACTCGCCTTCTGTTAGGTCAAATGGGGCTCGGTTTGTTTCTGCTAGGGTGGACACATATCACATTATTGCCAGGGGCCATGAGGAGAAGATGAGGTAGAGGGGTTCTTGTGCGATGGCAAAAGTGCTGAGTGTGTAGTTTCCGGTCAGTATAATTACTGATAGTAGGATGAGTGCCAGTGTTACTTCATATGAGATGGTTTGTGCGACTGCCCGCAAGGCTCCGATTAGTGCGTATTTTGAGTTCGAGGCTCAACCCGATCACAGGATTGAGTAGACGGCTAGGCTCGATATGGCTACTATAAAGAGGACCCCGAGGTTTAGGTCTACCAGGGAGAATGGGAGGGGGAGGGGTACCCAGGCAGTGAGGGCTAGGAGGAGGGCCAGTATGGGCATTATGACGAAGAGTAGTGGTGAGGAGGTGGAGGGTCGAATGGGCTCTTTAATGAATAGCTTGATTCCGTCTGCAATGGGTTGGAGCAGGCCAAAAGGCCCCACAATGTTGGGGCCTTTACGGGATTGTATGTAGCTTAGAATTTTTCGTTCCACTAGAGTCAAGAAAGCCACGGCAATTAAGATTGGGACGGCGTATAGCAGGGCTATAATGAGGTAGCTTACTATTGTTGTTTGTGGCATGTGCAGCTAGGGAGAGGATTTGAACCTCTGGGTAAAGGGCTTAAGCCTTTTGCATTTGCCGGGCTCTGCCACTCTAGCTGATCCTTTTCTAGGATTGGGGTGGTGGGGGGGAGTCCTCTTCACAGTTGAGTTGGTTTCACTATTTAGAGGGAAGGCGTGCTTGCAGTATTGGCCTTACTTTCCCGGTCCTTTCGTACTGGGGAGAGTAGTTCATAGATAGAAACCGACCTGGATTGCTCCGGTCTGAACTCAGATCACGTAGGACTATTAATCGTTGAACAAACGAACCCTTAATAGCGGCTGCACCATTAGGATGTCCTGATCCAACATCGAGGTCGTAAACCCCCCTGTCGATAGGGGCTCTTGAGGGGGATTGCGCTGTTATCCCTGGGGTAGCTTGGTCCATTAATCAATTATATTGGGTCTGGTCACTATTAGCACTTTGAGGGGTGGCTCTAAGTAAAGAGGTGTGGTCTTGTTTTTGGAGGATTTGTTGTTCTCCAAGGTCGCCCCAACCGAAAAATATCGGCCATGCTCTGCGATGTTCGTGGTCCCGGTGGGTTTAGTCTTAAGTTCGCGGTGGCCGTTGATTTTTAAGTTCCACAGGGTCTTCTCGTCTTATGTTCACATCCCTGCTTTTGCACGGGGAGATCAATTTCACTGATTATCTGTGAGAGACAGTTAAGACCTCGTTTAGCCATTCATACAAGTCTCGATTTATGGGACAATTGATTGCGCTACCTTTGCACGGTTAGGATACCGCGGCCGTTTAACCTAGGTCACTGGGCAGGCATCACCTTCAATACTTGTTTGTTTGCTGAAGGCTATGTTTTTGGTAAACAGTCGGGCCTTGTTTTGCCGAGTTCCTTTCACAGATTTTAATCGTTCTTATAGGCGCTCCTGAGTCGGGTTAACAGGGTTAGTTTATACTGGGTCTTGTAGGAGTTTCTGTATATGTCTGGGTCTGTTAATAATGTTCTCATGTAAGCTTGCGCCGTTAGAGGGGCGGGTGTGGCCCCAAGTTACTCATTTTAGCATTAATTCTCCTATATTCATAGGTTGACCTGTTTCTGGTAAGGGATTCATCTTGTTTAGGCATTTTTGAGTGGGGAGCTTTGACGCACTCTTTGTTGATGGCTGCTTTAAGGCCCACAGTAAGGTTGGCGATTAGATTTATCCACTAGTCGAGGTTGTGTCCTTTTTTAATGGAGCTGTACCTCCATTAAATAGCTCTTAATCATCTCATTATGGCTCTGGGTGTTGTCCGGCAGGGAGGATTAAGGGAGAACTTAGATTCATTTCACAGGTAACCAGCTATCACCCAGCTCGGTTGGCTTTTCACCTCTACTAACAAGTCATCCCACTCTTTTGCAACAGAGACGGGTTCGCTCTAACAGCTGCTCGTAAGTAGCTCGCTTGGGTTTCGGGATGGCAAACTTCAGTTCACTTTGCTTGGTTGTTCTTGCTAAATCATGATGCAAAAGGTACAAGGGTTAGTCTTTGCTGTCTCTTGCTTTAGTTTTCACTATTATTTCATCTTTCCCTTACGGTACTGGTCTCTATCGCGTCTAAGTGTCTTTTCTATCGCCTATACTAGGACTAGAGAATGTTTTGGTTTAAGTCTTAACTAGTGAGATTGTTTAGTTTTGCGTTGTTTGGGCGGTTGAGCTAGAGGAAGGCTTCAAGACGACCTGGTTTAGCAGATATCTCTCAGGTGTAAGCTGAGTGCTTTGGGGTTATAGCTACGTCTTGAGTATTCTAAGTACACCTTCCGGTACACTTACCTTGTTACGACTTACCTCATCTTTGGCATTTACGTGGTATTAGTTATGTGGGGACGTGGCTTGTGAGGAGGGTGACGGGCGGTATGTACGTGCCCTAGGGCCGGCTTAAAGTGGGCTCTATTGTCCCGCTTTACTGCTAAATCCTCCTTCTAGAAGTAGTTTCATACTTCTTTCCGTATCTGCCCTATGTATAGGGAATGTAGCCCATTTCTTCCGCCCCATAGGCTATACCTTGACCTGTCTTATTAGCGGGGTGCTGTTGCGCCCACTGTTGTGCTCTCATTCGAGGTGGGCTGGCGACGGCGGTATGTAGGCTGTGTTTGGCAAGGGGTGGTTGGGTTGATCGTGGATCATCGATTACAGAACAGGCTCCTCTAGGTGGGTTTAGGGCACCGCCAAGTCCTTAGAGTTTTAAGCGTTTGTGCTCGTAGTTCTCTGGCGGATACTTCGGTAGGGTAAGTATCAAGATTTAGGGCCAGGCATAGTGGGGTATCTAATCCCAGTTTGGGCCCTGGCTTTCGTGGGTTCAAATCAATCGCTAGTTTCTAAGATCATCTTGATGGTGTGTTTAGGTGCATCTTGTGCTTGCGACAGCTTAGTTGCATTTTGATCTTAGTTAGGTAGGATAGGCATTTTACCACTCTTTACGCCGCTTATGGGACAGTTGATTTGGGTCTCTTGTATGACCGCGGTGGCTGGCACAAGATTTACCGACCCTTGGGTGGAGGCTTGCTATGACTAAGTCGAGTTTGCACTCATTGCTTAATGTTAACTACTGCTGAATACCCGTGGGGGCGTGGCTTAGCAAGGCGTCTTGGGCTACTGCTTGGGTGTGCCTGATACCCGCTCCTTAAGGCCTGGGGTGGGGGCTGTTGAGGGCATTTACACTGGGGCGCGGATACTTGCATGTATATGTCTAGCAAAAACCAACTGTAAGGTTAGGACTAAGTCTTTTGTCCGCAGGCATGTTCATGTGCCGTCTTGGCAGCTTCAGTGCCATGCTTTTGTGGTAAGCTATGTGGAC